TAATTAATATTCTATATCTATATACTATAGATATATATTGGTTAGTAGTATTCTAATTACTATTCTATTAGTTACTAGTTTACTTGCCTCAAGAGTTGCTCAAGGAATCTGTTGATTCCAACTTTCAGGAGGGGTAGATGTCCCAGATGATGAATTTATTTCTTACCTATGTTACTCTATTTTTGTCAGTACCGTCTATAATTAGAATAATTGCTGAATCAAAAACTTTCAATTGAACTTATCCTTTCAATTGGTATTTTTGCTTATCCTCGTATCTTTCAAAAATGGAAACTTAGGGAAGTGCTTTATAAACATATGTATAAAAAAAAACATATTGTATTTAAATTTATCCTCTTCATGCTTACTATAACTAGTTATTTCGGTTTTCTACTAGCAGCTTTGACTATAACCTCAGCTCTATTTATCGGTCTAAACAAGATACGACTTATTTGAAATTAATTGCATGAACCATTCCTAAAAAAAACCCTTCTGTGGTAGTTCATATATTTTATAGTTCCTTACCCGATCAATTTCCAATTCTTGGTCATTGAGATTCATGGGTAATACGGATTAATATTTAAGGATAGAATAGATATATTACCTCTCCTTTTCTCCGTTCAAAGAAATTGAAATGATTGAAGTTTTTCTATTTGGAATTGTCTTAGGTCTAATTCCTATTACTTTGGCTGGATTATTCGTAACTGCATATTTACAATACAGACGTGGTGATCAATTGGACCTTTGATTAATTAACATCTCTTTTTTTTGATTGACCTCCTACTTTCTTTTTCTTTAATCTACAGGAGGTCAAATTAAGATTGCTGTTCAAGTATTTCAGTGTAATTTTCAACCGAACAAATAACAAGAATGGAATCACGCTCTGTAGGATTTGAACCTACGACATCGGGTTTTGGAGACCCACGTTCTACCGAACTGAACTAAGAGCGCTTTATTATCACAAAAATAATTTTGTGACCCAATTTGTCTTGCATGTATATACTATCATAAAAAATATAATAAAATTAAAGATTGATTTTGTATATCCAAATTTAATCAATTTCAATTGATCCCTCGTTACTGCCCATAAGTAATAGGTAGGGATGACAGGATTTGAACCCGTGACATTTTGTACCCAAAACAAACGCGCTACCAAGCTGCGCTACATCCCTTTCAATTGGCCTACAGTGTCATTGTAGAGAATCTCTGTCTTGTTTTCCACATCTTTATTTCTTCCATTAATATACACAAACTATCTTGCTATTTCTTCTTTTTTGTCTCATATAATATATCATATAACATATAATAATAAAAGACTTATATTATATACGTATTAAATAAAGATAAAACCCGCCGTAAAGTAAAACAAAAAAATGAATATTTTTCGGGAATTCTCAGGTAGAAGTAAAAAGGGACTTATTTTTTTTGTTTTAAGAAAAGGAATATCGACTATCTACTGTACTGACTACTGTACTGAATCGTTGTACATTTCAATTTGAATTAGGGATTCTACGTACAAATACAAGTGGTCAGTCGTTAACTACATATACACATCGGGTCATATATGTATTACCATTATGTAATACATTTTAGAATAAAATTACAATAACGAATAAAGAAGGAGGATTTTCAATGCGAGATCTAAAAACATACCTCTCCGTGGCACCGGTAGTAAGTACTCTATGGTTCGGGTCTTTAGCGGGTTTATTGATAGAGATCAATCGTTTATTTCCGGATGCGTTGATATTTCCTTTTTTTTCATTCTAGTTAGTGAGATGGGGGGGGGTGAAGAAGATTAGAGATACAATCAAATATCTGTGACTAATCCCTCTCCTTCTCTTCTTTTTTTTTTTTTATAAACGGAAATGTGATGGCTGTAGCAACAATATCATACAAGATACTTAAATGAAATACTGTACAGCGATTTGTATTTATTATAAAGTGTAAATTAAATTAAATATAGTTAGAAATCATTATATTTATTATTATTATTATAGTGATTATTGATTGATTGAAATTGAAAGGAAATCTTTCATAATTTTATTTTATTTCGAGTTAGCAACTTCTATTTTATTTTTTTTTTCGTTCCTTTCTTCTTCCCTTCGGATTGGAAAATAGAAAAATGGAGTCAGTCAAAAACCCAAAGGAGGTTCATGGCCAAGGGTAAAGATGTACGAGTAACGGTTATTTTGGAATGTACCGCTTGTGTTCGAAACCGTGTTAATAAAAAATCAATGGGCATTTCCAGATATATTACTCAAAAGAATCGACATAATACGCCCGGTCGATTGGAATTGAGAAAATTCTGTACCTTTTGTTACAAACATACGATTCACAGTGAAATAAAGAAATAGATCGAACCGATCGCCTCCGTGTCCGCCTTCCAATCCAAGGAAGGTGAAAAACGACATATTATATATAACATAACCATTTCTATAACATATATTAAATATAAACAAATTAAATATAAACAAATCCTATTTATTAATTAATTCGAAATCATTTTTGATCGTTTTTGTTTTGATCCGATCGAAATAGGAGTAGGATTTTCGGGATAAGGAATAAACAAACCATGGATAAATCCAAGCGATTCTTTCTTAAATCCAAGCGATCTTTTCGTAGGCGTTTGCCCCCGATCCAATCGGGGGATCGAATTGATTATCGAAACATGGGTTTAATTAGTCGATTTATTAGTGAACAAGGAAAAATATTATCTAGACGGGTGAATAAATTGACTTTAAAACAACAACGATTAATTACCGTCGCTATAAAACAAGCTCGTATTTTATCTTCGTTACCTTTTCTTAATAATGAGAAACAATTTGAAAGAAGCGAGTCGACCACTCGAACTGCTGGTCTGAGAACTAAAAATAAATAACTCTTCAATTGAATCAAAATAAAATTCCAATCCGAACTCAAACGCGAATTTACGTTTTGTTCGAAAACTTTGAGAATCCAGGTTTGATTATCGTGTCGTAAGAAAAAAATAATTGGGAAAGAAGAATAAATCTTTTTTTATTGAACGTGTTTGTTCATTTTGACAACTTTCTCATAGGATGATATTTTATCGTACTAATTTCTACTCTACCTTCCCGGAGTTCATTCTCCAGGGAACTCCATTTAAAACATTCCAACGGATTCCTTCCAATCTCCTTATTTTATGATCTCATTAGAAATCATATAAAAACAATTCCTATTTAATATAGCTATTTGTGCAAGTATTTTACGATTAAGAAGCAACTGCCCCTTGTACAGATTGTGTATTAGTCTACTATAACTATAGTATACCTTATTGTCTCGACTTACTGCATTTATCCGAGTGATCCACAAACGCCGAAAATCTCTCTTTTGCCTATCTCTATCCCGATGAGCTGAAACCAAAGCTCTTATTTTCTGTTGAGTAATAGTCCGAGTAAGTCTTGAATGAGCCCCTCGAAAGCTTGAGGCAAATAAACGAATTTTTGTTCTACGTCTTCGAGCTATATATCCCCGTTTAATTCTGGTCATTGAATAAATGAAACTTTGATGAATAACTAATTGATTTCTTTTCTTTCAGTTATTTTCTTCCCCTTTCCTAGTCTATTAATAACAAAACGGATTCTTCCAATGTATAAAACAAAATTCCAATGGCTTTTGCTACTATAACCTTCCCGACCACGATTTTTTTTATAGGCTTTCGCCTCGAAATAATAAATTTTTTTGATACTAGGTATCAAAAAAAACATAGTAAATCAAAAAGTAGTAAATATAAATGGGTATAGTGGGTTCCATCGTTTCTATGGTTTCTTCGTAAACGGTGAGGTCCTCTCTATACACCGGAGCCCCTTCTTTCATTTAATGAATGTTATTGTTAACTTGTACAGTTCACACTCTTTGGCTCTACCCATAATTATCTAGTAATAGGTCTTTCACAACGAAACCCACCGATACAGTAACGGTATTTAATTATGAAGATTAGCTGAGTAGCTGACCCTGTTAGTCCGTTCTTGCAAGAGTCAAGAATAAGGGCATAACCTTTCCGCCTTTTAAATCGGATTTCCCTGCTTAATGGATACCATTTTCTACCAATGGGGAATTCTTTCTCGTCGTAAATTAAAAATTGAAATGATTGGGTTTGGTACCAATGAAAACCATAAATTTGATAATACAATAGAAAGATATGATAGATCTTTTTTATTTTTAGATTTACCTTTTTTAGTTTTAGATAGTAAATGGGCTTCTTTCATTCTATCCTATTCATTGGTCCTGATCGCTAATACTGGATCAATTGTTTTCTTTCTTTTGGCCTAGCACATTATCTGAACGAGTCGCACATACACCCTAGTACATGTTCCTCGTCGCTGAGGACATCCCCGAAGAGCAGGAGATTTCGTGACATTTTTGATTGACTGTCTTGTGTTTCTAATAAGTTGTTTAATAGTTGGCATGTTGAATCATATACATAATGAGCTGGTTTAGATCGATCCTAACCGGATGATTATGAATCATTTATATATTAATGGATTAATTTATATATATTAATAGATTAATTATTAATTAATAGAATATTAAACCCGGTAAGACGATAAAATCGCAAATCGCGGATTTGCGTGAAACCCCTGTTCTGTTAGTTTTAGTTTTTGTTATTTTTTTTAACCGCTACACGATCAACAATTCCATGAGCTTGGGCTTCTGTTGCTGACATAAAAATATCTCTTTCCATGTCTTCGGAAACAACCCATAAAGGTTTGCCTGTTCTTTGTACATAAACCCTTGTGATGGTTTCGCGCAGCTTCAGTAGTTCTTCCGCTTCCAGGACAAATTCTCCCGTCTGTGCCTCATAAAAAGCACTAGCAGGTTGATGCATCATTACCCTGATAATATAACATAATAGATAGTTCCTCTATCTTGCATGATGAAAGTCGAAGAGATAAAGAATAATAAAATAAATAGTACGAAAAAAAAGATAGAATTGAACAACCGTACAGGCATCTTTTGCGCATTGCATACGGCTCTACAATGGAATTCACTTTTACCTTTTTTTACCTTACATCGAGGAAATAGAAAAAAAAAAAAATAGAAAATATACATATATATAGAGTCTGTCAGATTCACATAGGTAAATGATCCACTAACCACCCTTCCTTTTGGAGTAGTTAAAAAATACTATGATGGCTCCGTTGCTTTATTATTTCGTCTGTTATTTAGCAATCCCAAAGTTTCTTTTTTTTTTCAATACAAATAAATAAGATTTTTTTTACTTATTTATTTTTTTTTTTATTTTCGTATTCTTTCATAACATAAATATTGTTATCTTCGGTGTGAAAACAAAAAAGTTTGTGACGCTGAAATAGGTCTCCCGATAGATCAGATAAAATTGGAAATACCCTTTCTTTATCTCATACTACTCTTTCGATACATAATGTAAGTATTTTGAAAAATTTTTCTTTTTATATCGAATTCGAAGTGCCATGCTATTATTACTTAATATTCATATTTCCTATAGCGCGAAGGCATAGTCTTCGTTTTTTCTCTCAAATCCAATAAAAAACTCATTGGCGCCAAGCGTGAGGGAATGCTAGACGTTTGGTAATTTCTCCTCCGACCAGAATAAAAGATGCCATTGAAGCGGCTAATCCCATGCATACTGTCTGTATATCTGGTCGCACAAATTGCATAGTATCATAAATAGCTACTCCGGGTATTAGCCACCCGCCAGGAGAGTTTATAAACAAATACAGATCTTTGGTATCGTCCTCTATACTGAGATATACCATAAGACCAATAAGTTGATTCGAGATCTCGTTATCAACCGGTTGGCCTAAAAAAAGTAATCTTTCTCGATAAAGTCGGTTGATTGGGATAAAATTGTATCCCTTAGGAACCGTACATGCGCCTTTTGATGCATACGGTTCAACACAAATTGCGAAAAAAAAAGAATCAATGTGTAGATTCTAGCTTTCTTTCTTTTTTTATATTCATAGCAGGCTCTTTTTAACTTGTAACAAAGGGGGGCTTTTTCTTTCATGTTTCAAGAAAGATGAGTTTTGGCCTGTTTTAATTTATATATAAATTAAAAACCTATAAATAAAAAAAATTCACTAAACTTATTGGACTAACTTCTCATTGATGTATTGTTTCATCGGGATCCAATCCAAATCACGATGTAATTTTCTTGTTCCTGAACGGTCTTCTTCAACTTTTTTTAGGTTTAGGCTCTACTCCGAGTAAAGATCTGCCCGATTTGGATTTGCACATATAGGACAAATGCCCCAATACCACGTCTTTTTGCTACGACTTCCTTTTTTTTTTATTTATTCCATGTCTCCCGCCAAATAGTAAATATTCAATCCATTCATCACATTACTCGATTGATTAACAGTTTGAGATCGTTATTATATATCATTATTATATATTATAAGTGGAAAATCTTTATAAATAGAATATGATATAAGTGGTAATCATAGATATATTACCAATTGGTTTTTTTTTTCTAAACGGAGCCTGTATATTAATATTATATTTCATTTTTTTGGTCTAACCAAGCCAACCATAAATTATAAATTATTATAATTAAGAATATTAATCTGTATACCCCCCTAAAAAATAGATTGAATTGCACTTCATTGTATTTCACGCTCCAAATTTTTGATGATTCAATCAACCTTTCTTGGGCGAAAGAGAGGATATCTCGATCGGGTAAGAGAACGGGGAAATACCATATGACCAAATATATCTGACAAGTCGCACTATACGTCAATCCACGATGCATCTTCCTCTCCAGGGTTTCGAAAAGGAACTTTTGGAACACCAATAGGCATTAAATGAAATAAAAATTAATTACTATAGCTCACTTTGATGTGAAAGCGTAACAATGTATTTATTGTCTTAATAATATTGTTCTTTATCCTATTTTATCCATAGATCGAATAAGTTTATAAAAAAAGAAGACAGAAATACTAAAGGAAAATTCTTTCAAATAGGTCCTTTGAATGATGAAAAAAAATATATATATAAATGCAATCACTCATATAAAAGGTATCAACCTCTTACCATTGCGTATTGGTACTTATCGGGTGTAGAATAGATCTGCTTCCTTTTGTTCCTACAAACTAAATTGTTCCATTATTACTAAAAGAATAGAACAAATATTAATCCTTTCCCCGAGATAATCCACTCAAAAGGGAAGGTCTATAGTATAGTTTTTTTCCAGTGCAATAAAGTTACATAGTGTCTATTTTTCGTTGATAGAGGGGTATTTCCATGGGTTTGCCTTGGTATCGTGTTCATACCGTCGTATTGAATGATCCCGGTCGTTTGCTTGCTGTCCATATAATGCATACAGCTCTGGTTGCTGGTTGGGCCGGTTCGATGGCTCTATACGAATTAGCGGTTTTTGATCCCTCTGACCCTGTTCTTGATCCAATGTGGAGACAAGGGATGTTTGTTATACCCTTCATGACTCGTTTAGGAATAACCAATTCATGGGGCGGTTGGAGTATCACAGGAGGGACTATAACGAATCCGGGTATTTGGAGTTACGAAGGCGTGGCCGGTGCACATATTGTGTTTTCTGGCTTATGCTTTTTGGCAGCTATCTGGCACTGGGTGTATTGGGATCTAGAAATATTTTGTGATGAACGTACAGGAAAACCCTCTTTGGATTTGCCCAAAATCTTTGGAATTCATTTATTTCTTTCAGGGCTGGCTTGCTTTGGTTTTGGCGCATTTCATGTAACAGGATTGTATGGTCCGGGAATATGGGTATCCGATCCTTATGGACTAACCGGAAGGGTACAATCTGTAAATCCGGCGTGGGGTGTGGAAGGTTTTGATCCTTTTGTTCCGGGAGGAATAGCCTCTCATCATATTGCAGCAGGGACCTTGGGTATATTGGCGGGTCTATTCCATCTTAGCGTCCGTCCGCCCCAACGTCTATACAAAGGATTACGTATGGGAAATATTGAAACCGTCCTTTCCAGTAGTATCGCTGCTGTCTTTTTTGCAGCTTTTGTGGTTGCTGGAACTATGTGGTATGGTTCGGCAACTACCCCGATTGAATTATTTGGTCCCACTCGTTATCAATGGGATCAAGGATACTTTCAACAAGAAATATATCGACGAGTTAGTGCTGGGCTAGCCGAAAATCAAAGTTTATCCGAAGCTTGGTCTAAAATTCCTGAAAAATTAGCTTTTTATGATTACATCGGCAATAATCCAGCAAAGGGGGGATTATTCAGAGCGGGCTCAATGGACAATGGGGATGGAATTGCTGTTGGGTGGTTAGGACACCCTATTTTTAGAGATAAAGAGGGTCGTGAACTTTTTGTACGTCGTATGCCTACTTTTTTTGAAACATTTCCGGTTGTTTTGGTAGACGGAGACGGAATTGTTAGAGCCGATGTTCCTTTTAGAAGGGCAGAATCGAAATACAGTGTCGAACAAGTAGGTGTAACTGTTGAGTTCTATGGCGGCGAACTCAATGGAGTCAGTTATAGTGATCCCGCTACTGTGAAAAAATATGCTAGACGTGCTCAATTGGGTGAAATTTTTGAATTAGATCGTGCTACTTTGAAATCCGACGGTGTTTTTCGTAGCAGTCCGAGGGGTTGGTTTACTTTTGGACATGCTTCGTTTGCTTTGCTCTTTTTCTTCGGACACATTTGGCATGGTGCTAGAACCTTGTTCAGAGATGTTTTTGCTGGTATTGACCCCGATTTGGATGCTCAAGTAGAATTTGGAGCATTCCAAAAACTTGGAGATCCAACTACAAGAAGACAAGTAATCTGATAGAATATTGTTTTGTTATTTTTCGTTTTTAGTTTTGTGAGTAGGGTACCAGATAAATCTTGATTTGAATCGCTACCTTTTCTTTGACTCTTGCTCTTTCTTTATCCGGGAGACGATCCCAAATAAACAGGTATGGAAGCTATAATTGTATGTAAACCACGATCGAATCTATGGAAGCATTGGTTTATACATTCCTCTTAGTCTCAACTTTAGGAATAATTTTTTTCGCTATCTTTTTTCGAGAACCACCTAAAGTTCCAACTAAAAAGGTGAAATGATTTTTCATTATCTCAATTGAAAGTAATGAGCCTCCCAATATTGAGAGGCTCATTACTTCAACTAGTCTCCGTGTTCCTCGAATGGATCTCTTAGTTGTTGAGAGGGTTGCCCAAAAGCAGTATATAAGGCGTACCCAGTAAAACTTACAAGTAAACCCGATATAAAGATGGCAACTAGAGTTGCTGTTTCCATTATTATATAGTTTCAAGACCACAATGGGTCTATGATAAGATCATTTATTTACAACGGAATGGTATACAAAGTCAACAGATCTCAATGAATATAAAATACGATTTATGGCTACACAAACCGTTGAGAGTAGTTCTAGATCTGGTCCAAGACGAACTGCTGTAGGGAGTTTATTGAAACCATTGAATTCAGAATACGGTAAAGTAGCTCCTGGGTGGGGAACTACTCCTTTGATGGGTATCGCAATGGCCCTTTTTGCGGTATTCCTATCTATTATTTTGGAGATTTATAATTCTTCCATTTTACTGGACGGAATTGGAATGAATTAGATTCACAAGAACTAGTAACTAGCTTTTCAATACAAAGTGAAGCATTTAGGTCTCTGATTTTTATCCCATTCTATTTTGGTAGTTCGATCGTGAAATTTCTTTGTTTCTGTAGTTCCGGAATATGAGTGGGTGACTTGTTATAATTGATCCTATGGATAGTACAGAGAATGCGTCTGTCATCTTGATAGAGATGGTTTTACTTCGTCGGATATTCATTCTAGTATCTGAAGCACGGAATATAGGAAATAGATTCCAAAGTATTATTAGCACTATGATTCATCCTTAATATTCAGACCACGTGTCCGGACTTCCATTTTTTTTTTTCAAAGAGTTAGATTTAGAAGTTATAAATCGAAATATTTTTATTTTTTCAAACTCCTATTTACGCTTATTTTGATCAAAGGACAAGGGTGTCGTTGGATTTTTATTCATTCTAG